CTATCTATACTTTCAATATGCGATAAAAAAAAAAGAATAAGATTCTATCTGTTCTATTTGAGAAAAGTGAAAGGTGCGTATTTTCTTCCCTTTTATGATACACGCATCCTTCTCATCCTTCTCATAATGAATAGAGAGCGGGTAGCGGGAATCGAACCCGCATCGTTAGCTTGGAAGGCTATGGGTTATAGTCGACGTCAATTCATTATTTTTAACGTCTCTAATTCAAAACCGAACATGAAACTTTTATTTCATTCGGCTCCTTTATGGAAGATGGCTGGATTCCATAATCTAAGCCATAAACGAACTAAAAGAAGTTGCTTCATAAGATCTATGTCCGCTTTTCTGTCTGAATGTATACCAAACAAATTGCTTTCTAGATGATCCCTCTAGAAGACGAGGGGTATTTTGAAAAGTCCTTCTAGTTACTTCGTTCTCTATTTCTCCTTGCGTGAATCTTGAGGAAAGAAATTTTTGTTTCCACCCGAGCTGAAATAAAATGTCGATAACTTTAGTAAACCAAAGTCGTCCTTTATTAGCTATTGTGCTTCAACCTCTTCAAATGAAAAAATTGAAGATCTAGTTACGATTAGAAGTACACTTTTGTATCTTCCTCCATGGATTCTTTACTTAATACTCATTCAATTGTTAAGTCTTGATACAGCGCAAAAAAATTATGCTTCGCGATTCCCTACTCCAATGTGAAAATTTATAATGGACTTTTGGGTACAAATCACGAAAATGTATATGATTCCTCAAATCGCTTATTGAGAGGTAAAGGATTCAATCCTTTCTAAGAAATAAAGTTTTTAATCGGAACGGAATATGAATAAAACCTAAAGACCCCTTAACTATTTCAGTTGTTAATAGAACGAATCACACTTTTACCACTAAACTATACCCGCTACATTGTGATTATTGTATATGAATGGACCATTTGTCGAACAAGAACATTACTCTATGTAATAATGTAATATAATAAATAAAGATAGGATTAAGGACAAAATCCTAAATTCAATTGGAAATGAGAGTGCTCGGGTCTTTTCCTGGAGAAACTTAATGAGATAAGAAAAGGAGGGCCTTTTGACCTTGAAAAAATGTGTGTTCTTGAGGGGTTATTTAGTAGAAGACCTGCCCCAAAAGAACTATATAGCATAACAAGAAATGGCCTGGCTAGGTACCGACCCGGCCAGGTGGGGGAATCAAATAAAGGACGGACCCTTCGGATCGGATGAAATAAAATTCAAAGGGTACTCTTTAACGTACCAACTTCACTCTTTTTTTTTTTTTCTATTTTTGAAATACTTTTTCTTTACTTCAGGGGTAACATAGTCATTATCCTTTGTTAATTGGGAGAGATGGCTGAGTGGACTAAAGCGGCTGATTGCTAATCCGTTGTACGACTTCTTCGTACCGAGGGTTCGAATCCCTCTCTTTCCGTTTCTTCCGACGGCTTAATATTTTCTTTCGACTTCAAATTCAAAAAAAAAATCTTGAGACCCCCTTTTTTTTTTATCTTTTATCATAGTTCACTATCTGTAATAGAGAAACTCATAAGAAAATGAATAAATCAAACAACAAGAAATCCTTTCTTTTTTTATTCCTCACGCCCTGGATTACGCCCTGGATCATTCGATAGGAATCCAAAGATAAAGAGAGAAACAAAAAATATCACTACTGTGTAAACGAAGAGTTTAAGAGTAAGCATTATACAATCTCCAGGATAAGATCCTATTTTTTGGAAAAGGAGAATAGATTATCTATTTTTATACCCCATATTCTAGGTTTGACACCAAACCAATAGATGAAGTGGTTTAGAGATAAATCAAAAAAGAAAAAACCTAATATCTTTTCGGTATCCAAATTCTCTGTCATATCTACAGTTACTGTGGGGGGATTTACTAGTTTCTTGTTCACTGGAAGGTGAAGAAGGGCAAAACGAGGAAATGAGATGATTCAGATTCATCGCGCCTATTCAAGAATTTCCATGTTTGAATCGAGGGTTCATATCATAATGTAAGAGATCCGATCTTTTTTCAATTGTTAGTTTTTTTTTTTATTGATTAAATCATGAATCTTTGTAGGACAGTATTAAATAAAGATCTCATCGAAAACTTACAGCAGCTTGCCAAACAAAGGCTAAGAGAAAAAAGAGCACAGGGATGACTGGCATAAAATCTACGATTGGATTAAGAAAAGCGTAAGACTCGGGTAACTTAGCAAAGAAAAAACTACTCGAATGAAGGGCAGAATTAAGACAGCTACAGATAAAACTAAAGATATTAAGCATAACAAACATTTCATTCTTGGAGATAATTGTATTTGATTGAGTTTTGAGTTATTGATTAAGGGATAAACGGGGAAAATGAACAAAAGAATCCTGCTTTTTTTACGTACTCAATCAAAAACCCCTCAATTCTCGCACGAAAATAGAAGGAAGCATACTTTCATACAATATCTTAATTGAATTCTATCTAATGATCAATAAATTCAGTGGAATTCTCTAACTAGTTGTGTGAAATCCTAGTACCAATCTAACGGATTCCATAGAGGTTTTTATTGATTGTGATTTGACAATTCATTAAAATTATTCAATAATATTAAATTGATTGAAAAAAAAAAGAAACAACTCTAGAAGTTGTGGATGTGGGATGGATGTGGGGCGTGGCCGAGTGGTAAGGCGCCGGGTCTTGTTCCCGGAATATCGAAGGTTCGAAACCTTTCGTCCCAGCACATCCCACACTTTTCTTTCTTCTAGTTACTAGTTCGAAGAAAGAGAACTTTTTCCTCTGTGCCTATAAAGGATGGAATCCGTATGTGGTCAATGTGTAGTGGGGCGTGGCCAAGTGGTAAGGCAACGGGTTTTGATCTCGTTATTCGAAGGTTCGAATCCTTCCGCTCCAAGGTATTCTATACCTTATGTAGAATACCAATTAGTAATTGATAAAAGTCAATATCAATTACTATACTTTCGATTCAGCCAATGACTATTCATGATTCCATATTGAATCAATTCCAGACGGGTTCTAAAGGAAAGCAGTTTTATGGTGAAACTTCGTTTAAAACGATGCGGTCGGAAGCAACGTGCGACTTGAAGGACATGATGAACTATGGATTCTTAACACCCATCATTTTCTTTATTTTTTGAAGATTCTAGTTCGAGTATAGAAGGTGCTCTGAACTCGACATACAAAATTTGTTTTTTATTTCCACGAACCTTTTTTTCGTTTTCGTGAACGTGTAAGTAATTAATTAAATAGGATACAATGGAGCTCGAGAAGAAATGATTGAGTCATTTCTCAGAGGTAGGGATCTATGGCTCACAGCAATTAATAGACGAACTTCGTGACTCTTATTTCTTATTTAATAAGAAAGAAATGGAAACAATCCAATTCCAGCAAGAGGTTTAAGTGTATCGAATCGAGGGGAATCAACCATTCGTATGATTCTTTAAAGAGAAAGAAATCACAAAAGGGATGTTGCTACCCTTTTGGTATGATTACGGATCACCGAAGTAATGTTTAAGCCTAACGATTCAAAAAAAAAGTGAAAATATCATGTAACAAGAAAACGCCATTTTCAATTGTCTCAACAATTTCATTTTCATAAAAAAAGGAAAATTGATTCTAAACGAGACAAAAAGGGAGTTAAAGAGAGCTCAATAAATGAATGAACCTTAGGACCTTTTCACTCTTTCTTTGGGTAAGAATGATCCAACAACCTGAGCTATAAAAAAAATGATTTTTTGATGAATTGGGGTTCTCACTTGATTTTCGAATCGATAGATCACCCTTCGAATCATTCTTTCTCGAGCCGTACGAGGAGAAAACCTCCCTTACGTTTCTAAGGGGGGCTGTAGTCATCTACAGCTATCCCAATGGGCCATCTATCGAATCGTTGCAATTGATGTTCGATCCCGAAGAGATGGAAGGGCTCTTTGTAAAGTGGGTCTTTACGACCCGATCAATAATCAAACTTCTTTAAATCTTCCTGCTATTTTTCATTTCATTGAAAAAGGAGCTGAGCCTACGAGAACCGTTTATAATATCTTAAAGAAAGCAAAAATTTTTCAAGAACTTTCAGGATTTTTTTTTTAATCCGAATCCTCTTTTTTTGTTCTACGAACAAGGAAGCTATAAGTAATGCAACTATAAATCTCATGGAGAGTTCGATCCTGGCTCAGGATGAACGCTGGCGGCATGCTTAACACATGCAAGTCGGACGGGAAGTGGTGTTTCCAGTGGCGGATGAGTAGGGCAGAGGCCTACTATTTCTTCATCTAGGATCTGACTTAATACTTAATATAATAACCCCCCAAAAAATAGAAAATATAGGAGGTAAAATCAATATGATTCTAGATGATTCTAGTCATTTTTTATGCGGTGCAGCAGCATTAGTTTGGATCACAAGTTGAAACCGTATCTAGGATACGACTTATTACTTAATATAATATATATTAATATTAACCAAAAAAAAATCTAAAATATAGGAGGTAGAATCAAAATGATTCTAGTCATTTTTTATGTGGTGCAGCAGCATTAGTTTGGATCACAAGTTGAAACCGTATAAAGAGGTTATTTTGATTATACTTATTATAATCAAAATGATAATTCGAATTTGGTACTTCTATATAAAAAGGTTTATAGAATTGATTTTCAAGTATTTTCTTAATATAGAAGCTTGGAAAATATTTCTCGGTTGGAAGTACCTTTTACTGGTTTGGAGGCTATTTGAAAAATCGATATTCAACCTATCTATGTGGGTGGCGATCTCCCAGTATCTTTCGAAAAAAGAAAATTGGGTAGAAATACTCATAATTTGTGTCGATCGAATTATCCAACTATATCTATATCTGGATAAGCATTATTCGATCGAGTATAAGTACGTGCTCTGTTTTGGAGGTGTAATAATGATGAAGTGGTTTAATCTGCTAAGTCCTTGGTATTACCCACAACCGCAGAACGTGACTTATGTTTCGAACAAAACGACAGATAGAGCCGGCAACACTACCCTCGAGGTCATACACTATGACCAAAGGGGGAACATGACTGTGGAATTGGAAAAATACGACCGAAGGGGGAACAGGATCCTATATGATAGGAAAAGAAAAAAAACCAAACCTTGGTGGAAACGAATTTTTTAATTCGTTCAAAAACTAGCTACGTGTGCACTGCACGTAGCTAGTGTCAATACAGCACTAGTCCTTTTTTTTTTTTCACTTTGATTTCTTTTTGATTTTGTCTAGCGTAGACTGTCTCTTGGCCCGTAGGTCCTGACACAAGGTTAGAATTCTAGCTCTTCCAGAGTGGTATCTCACTGACGGCTTGGCCCCCCGGAAGGGGGCCTTCTTCGCCCTCCACCTAAGCTGCGCAGGAAAGGCCTAAAGCCAATCCCAGGGAACAGTAAAGCTTCATAGGGTCTTTCTGTCCAGGTGCTTGTCAACGTTCATTTTATATTGACAATAGTGTATTGAATAAATAGAATTTCATTATGGTAATTTTCAATTAAGTAAATCTATTTCTCTCCGAATTCTAATTCTAGATGGGGTTTGCAATCTCTTTATTTTTATTATGATTCATCTATACACTCGGGTTGCTAACTCAACGGTAGAGTACTCGGCTTTTAAGTGCGACTAGAATCTTTTACACATTTGGATGAAGCAACGAATTCATCCATACCATTGGTAGAGTTTGTAAGACCACGACTGATCCTGAAAGAGAAGAGAACGAATGGAAAAAACAGCATGTCGTATTAACGAATTAAGGAAGAACTCTAAGAGCACTTCATTCTTAATCCTTACCGGATCAATACAAAGTATTCTTTGAATTCTTATATTATATTTCAATATGGGTCGAGTGAATAAATGGATAGAGCCGCAAGGATCCAATTATAGAATATAGAAAACAAAAAGCAACGAGCTTCTCTTCTTAATTCGAATGATTTCCCGATCTAATTAGACGTTAGAAATATATTAGTACCTGATTCGGGAAAAGGTTCTCCCATAACCATAAAAATAAGTGGATTCTCCATTTCTTTATTTCTTTTTTTTTTGAATCCTAATTATTAACTATCTCCACTCTTATTGAGTGGAGACGAATGTGTAGAAGAAACGGTATATTGATAAATAGAAGATAAATAGAATCAATTCTAAAATCAAAAGAGCGATCGGGTTGCAAAAATAAAGGATTTCTTATTATTTCAATATCCTAATTAAAGAACACAAACCTATTGGTTGGATGAAAAAAAAAGAGAATCCCTTGATAAGCTTATCTGTCTTCAGGGTAGATATCATTTTCTGACTATCTACCTTGTTTTGACTGTATCGCACTATGTATCATTTGATAGTCCAAGAAACCCTCGGTCTTTGGTTCAAATCTCATTTTCAATGGAAGAATTACAAGGATATTTCCAAATAGGTAGATCTCGACGACAAGACTTCTTATATCCACTTCTATTTCAGGAGTCTATTTATGCGCTTGCTCATGATCATGGTTTAAATAGATCGATTCTTTCTGAACCTCTCGAAAATTTAGGTTATGACAATAAATCCAGTTCACTAATTTCAAAACGTTTAATTACTCGAATGTATCAACAGAAGCATTTGATTCTCTTTGATAATGATTTTAACCAAAATACATTTCGTGATCAGAATCAGAAGAAGCATTTTTATTCTAAAATGATATCAGAGGGTTTTTCACTCATTGTGGAAATTCCATTCCCTCTGCGATTAGTACCTTCCCTAGAAGCGAAAGAAATAGCAAAATCTCATAATTTACGATCAATTCATTCAACATTTCCCTTTTTAGAGGATAAATTATCACATTTAAATAATGCCTTAGATATACTAATACCCTACCCCATCCATTTGGAACTCTTGATTCAAACCCTTCGCTATTGGATACAGGATACCCCCGCTTTGCATTTATTACGATTCTTTCTCTACGAGTCTCAGAATTCGAATAATCTGATTACTCAAAAAAAAATCGATATTTCGCATTTTTCAAATCAGAATCAAAGATTTTTCTTGTTCCTATATAATATTCATATATATGAATGCGAATCCATATTCGTTTTTCTCCGTAAACAATCTGTTCATTTACGATCAAGATCGTATAGAGCCCTTCTTGAGCGAACACATTTTTATCGAAAAATAGACAAGTTTTTCTTCATTTTTCATAAAAATTTTCAGACCACCTTATGGTTGTTCAAGGATCCTTTCATGAATTATGTCAGATATCAAGGAAAAGCCATTCTGGCTTCAAAAGGAACACCTCTTCTGATAAAAAAATGGAAGTATTACCTTGTCAATTTTTGTCAAGGTTATTTTGACTTGTGGCCTCAACCAGATAGAATTCAAATAAACCAATTCTCCAAGCACTCCCTCGATTTTCTGGGCCATCTTTCAAGTTTACGGCTAAAGCCTTGTGTGGTAAGGAGTCAAATGTTAGAAAATTCATTTATTATAGATGTTTCTATTAATAAGTTTGATACTATAGTCCC